ACTAAAAAAAAATAAGTAAAGGTTAGCAAAAGTTATAGGTATATACAAGTATTACTTTTGAATTGGAAATTTGCTCAATTGGGATCCCTTCAATTTATATAGATTTACATTAACATTAACCCTAGATTCTTGTTCCGAGAAAAAAATGAATACTTTCTACTCGAGAAATAAAAGATGGTGGATAGAAGAAGGAATACACAGCGGATCGTGTCCTTCAAGTCGCACGTTGCTTTCTACCACATCGTTTCAAACGAAGTTTTACTATAACATTAACATTTTTCTAATTTGGAACCAGTATGGAATTGATTCAATTCGGGAATCATGAATAGTCATTGGTTCAATTTATGAATAAAGGATATGCTCTGGGACGGAAGGATTCGAACCTCCGAATAGCGGGACCAAAACCCGTTGCCTTACCACTTGGCCACGCCCCATTTAGATTTCTATTCGACACGAAGAATCAATAATATTAATATTGATTTTTTGTCAACTCCAAGTACAAGATAAATAGCTATAAAGTAGATTAAATTGTTATTAATATTTTAATACGTGTAAATAGAGAATGTAACTTAATTTATTGATCATTAGATAGAATTCAATTAAGATATTGTATGAAAAGTATGATTTCTTCTATTCTCTTTTGAGAATTGGAGGACTTTTGATTGGGCGGATTCAAAAAGAAAAGAGGGACTCTTTGTCTCCCTTTATTTTACCTTTTCCTTTTATTTATATATTTTTATTTATATTATATAAATAACTCAATCAAAATGGAATTATCTCACAGAACAAAACGTCTGCTATGCTTAATATTTGTAGTTTGATAGGGATCTGTCATTATCCCTTTTTTTCATATTCAAGTAGCTTTTTCTTCGGAAAATTGCCCGAGGCCTATGCTTTTTTGAATCCAATCGTAGATATTATGCCCGTCATACCTGTGCTATTTTTTCTCTTAGCTTTTGTTTGGCAAGCTGCTGTAAGTTTTCGATAAAATATTTAATTTTAAAATCGACGATAAAATGACTGCTTTACTTTAGTTGATAATAAATTCTAACAATTAATCGGATCTAAAAGATATTTAGATTTTGGTTAATGGAAAACTCTTTTTCAAAATGAATTTCTGAAAATCTTTTTCTATTTCGAATTTGGTTATTGGTATTCACAGAGGATATCCGGTAGAAAACTGTAGAACCTATTCTATTTTTTTTTCGAAAAAAAATTATTTTGGAGATTTTAGAATGCTTACTCTCAAACTCTTCGTTTACACAGTAGTGATCTTTTTTGTTTCTCTCTTCATCTTTGGATTCCTATCTAATGATCCAGGACGTAATCCTGGGCGTGAAGAATAAAAGGTATCTTTTTTTATATTTTTTGAAGATTTTTTTATGTTTAACTAGGAACAGAAAGTTTTTTGACAATTTGGAAAAAACTAAAGTCATCAACGGAAGAGGAAAGAGAGGGATTCGAACCCTCGGTACGAATAACTCGTACAACAGATTAGCAATCCGTCGCTTTAGTCCACTCAGCCATCTCTCCCAATTGAAGACGCTGTTAAATTACACAAAAAGTAAGGAATATTTATTATATAGATATTATATAGATATGTACACTTTTTAACATTAACAGCAATTTTATTTCGTTAAAAAAAGTTAAATCAAAAGGGGGTTGTAAAGTGTCAACAAAACAATAAAAAAAAAAAAGAATTATCCCTTTTTGATCTTGTTCAAAGGACCCGTCTTTTTTTTATTTTATTACCACGGCCCGGCCTGTTCAGCCCCTAACCGGGCCTTCTTTGTTCAAAGAAAACCAACTTTCATTTTAAATTAAATAGATTCTAGATAAATAAGAATGGTTTATCTGATTGGAAAACAGCTTAGTATTCTATAAAATCAGAAAATTAGAAAGCGGAATACAAAATCTTCAAGCAAGAATAAAAAGTGAAGAAATTCTAGTTCGATATATGAAAACAAAAAAGATCAAAACTAGAATTTTGATTCTTTTGCGAGGATACTAACTTTAGTAATTTACTATTATTCTGTCCAATTTCCCTGTTCGACAAAAGGTCCGGTTGTATACAATAATCACACTGTAGCGGGTATAGTTTAGTGGTAAAAGTGTGATTCGTTTTTCTAACCCTTTAATAGTTAAAGGATCTTTGCTTTCAGTTTGATTCCTATTCCGATTAAAAACTTTATTTCCTAAAATAGAAAGGATTTTATCCTGTCTCTCTCAATCACATATTCGAGAAAAAAATAAAAATTATCGTGATTTTTATCCAATAGTCACTTATAAAGTGAGAAATTTGATTATGAAATTACGAAACATAATTTTTATTTGAACTAATATTTCAAATTTAATGAGTATAAAGGTCCATGGATGAAGATAAAAAAAAGGTTTCTAATCGTAACTAAATCTTCCATTTTTTATTTGTAGAGAAGAAATGGAATCAAAATAGTTATTAAATGGTGACTTTGGTTTACTAGAGACATCAACCTATTGTTAG